GTTAAAAAATATTAGAATATTAAGTGCCGAGCTCCTTTTTATGAAATTTTAGTAGGGGTTCACACGTGATTAGCAAATACGAAAAATAAAAGTGGGTGCACATATATATATATATATATATATATAACGCGGCATGCCAATTCATACTTCAACTTGTTGGCTGATACGTTCTTGGGTCCTTCTTGCTTTAGGGGTTTGACAAGGATAACAGGATTTACTGAGCGTAGGGGGGTAGGGGGGTTTGACGCGCGAAAACCAAAAAGGGGGGCACTATGTAAGGATAAGTTAAGCAAGAGATAAATATGTATGCACCTGAGTGAGTATAATGGGGTTCTTAAATTATGTCTTACGATAATGAATATTTGTTATCACATACAAGGAAAATGCTCAACCTTAGTCAGTATTTGAGCCTGCACTCTGAGATGCAAGATGAGATGAAGAAAAAAAAGATAACGTTATGCATATAAGAGAAGCTTTGCTAGGTGGGTAATGAACCATATGTACCACACCACTAGCTTAATCAGATGCCAGTATAATTATCCGAATGGGGGATACTCCAATTGTACCCCTGAAATAGGAACCAGATGCCAGTAATAGTTCACAGTGTGCGACCCCCACGCCCTGCGTCCCTGATTCCATCATGCATGATGTGCCTTAATGTAAATCGTTGGTGGTTTCTTACTACATTAATATTTTTGAATACGATTTTAGTTGGGTATTTCAAGGAAAGATTTGAGATCAAGTTTTAAGGGATTAATATATTACCCGGCTTAATGTAGAAGTATTTCTGTGTCTTAATTTTATGCTTATGTATGTCTTAGAATTTAGTACCTGCTTTATGGTTAAAATAATAAGTTGGTGATAATACATACATGTATTAGCACATTATTGCAAAATCATGCATATTATGTACTAAACCATAAAGGATGATATATCCCCAGAGAATAGTTTAGTTCAAAATTCTGGCTTTGGGAGCCAGGGGTGAGAGTTAAAATCTCTCTTTTCTGGGTGCTAAGAGTCTGTGGGCGGCAAGGGGGCCCCATTGGGGCCCCCCTGGGGCCCCCTGTGAGTGCTGAAGCCTGTCTTATGAGGCCTTAGGGGGGGATTTAACCCCCGATCTTCGGATTACAAGACCGATGCTTTAAAACTAAGCTACTAGGGCAGGCTAATTCCAGTGCTTTATTTTCTACTCACCCTGCTAGTGGTATAAAAATGAGAAATAGTGCAAAGTACAGGGCGGATGCGACCTGTCCAATAATAATAAATGGGTGCTCTACTGGTATGCCACCAATTCATGTTAAGATAATCATGTCTGCCACTAGAGTTCAGAATAAGAATTGGGTGATTGGGCGGAATGTTAATCCCCGCAGTTTGGAGGTGTGAAGCAGAGGCACAACTATCAAAACTAGAATAGAAAATAGTAGAGCAAGTACACCACCAAGTTTGTTTGGAATGGACCGGAGAATGGCATAGGCGAACAGGAAATATCACTCTGGCTTAATGTGTGGTGGTGTGACTAGGGGGTTGGCGGGGGTGAAGTTTTCTGGGTCTCCTAGCAGATTCGGAGAAAATAGTGCTAAAAGCATAAGTAAAAAAAGCATAATTACGAAGCCAAGCAAATCCTTATATGTAAAGTATGGGTGGAAGGGGATTTTATCTGCGTCTGAGTTGAGGCCAATTGGGTTATTTGACCCAGTTTCATGTAAAAACAGGAGGTGCAAGATGGTTATAGCAGCAATTACAAATGGAAACAGAAAGTGAAATGCGAAGAATCGCGTTAGTGTTGCATTATCTACTGAGAACCCGCCCCAAATTCATTGGACTAGAACGTCACCTACATATGGTACAGCGGATAGTAGATTGGTAATTACTGTGGCACCTCAAAAAGATATTTGACCTCATGGCAGGACATATCCCACGAAGGCCGTCATCATAACAAGAAGTAGAAGGACCACACCAATATTCCAGGTTTCTTTGTAGAGGTAAGACCCGTAGTATAGGCCTCGGGCAATATGTATATAAATGCAGATAAAGAAGAATGATGCCCCGTTGGCGTGGACGTTGCGGATTAGTCAGCCGTAATTTACGTCCCGGCAAATATGGACTACTGATGAGAATGCGGTCGAAACATCCGAGGTATAGTGTATGGCTAGGAATAGGCCGGTTAGGATTTGAGTGGCTAGGCATAGTCCTAGAAGAGAGCCAAAGTTTCATCATGCTGAGATGTTGGATGGTGCTGGCAGGTCAACTAGTGCACTGTTAGCAATTTTAATTAGGGGGTGAGTCTTTCGTAGGCTTGCCATGATGGTTCTTGTAGTTGAATAACAACGGTGGTTCTTCAAGTCATTGGTCTCGGTTAAAATCTGAGCAAGAATTATGACCTATTTTATGTTTGTGTTACTAATAGCTTTGGTTGTAGGGTTAGTCGCTGTTGCCTCAAATCCTACACCATATTTTGCTGCGCTTGGTTTAGTGGTTGCAGCTGGGGTTGGATGTGGGGTTTTGGTTGGCCATGGAGGTTCTTTTTTGTCATTGGTACTTTTCTTAATTTATTTAGGAGGAATGCTGGTAGTCTTTGCTTACTCGGCAGCCTTGGCTGCTGAGCCTTTCCCAGAAGCTTGAGGTAGCCGCTCTGTTTTGGGGTATGTTGTAATTTATCTGGTAATAGTCAGTTTAGCAGCGGGGCTGTTATGGGGAGGTTGATATGAGGGTTCATGGGTGACGGCAGATGAGTTAAAAGAATTTTCTGTTTTACGAGGGGACATCAGTGGTGTAGCTGTAATATATTCGTCTGGTGGGGGCTTGCTAGTTTCCTGTGCATGGGTGCTGCTGTTGACGCTGCTTGTTGTTTTAGAATTGACCCGCGGCTTAAGTCGCGGGACCCTCCGTGCGGTTTAAAGGAGAATTGGAATAACGGCCAAGACTAGGGTTAGGAAGAAGATGGTAAGATACGTTTTGATTATTCCTCGTGCGACATTTCCCGTAATTTTTGTTATAGTTGCCTGTGTTAACGCTACGCCCTTTGGTCCAACGGCTTCAAGCCATGTCTTGTCGAGTTGAGTGGCAGCTGACTGTCCAAGGGTAAGCTTGGCTTTAGGGAAAAGACGGTGAACAGTTGTAGGAAAAAACCCCAGCATATTAGAAAAGTGATAGGCAGTAATGGTAGGGGTAATTTTTATCTGCTTGTTTGTTAAGCTCGCTAATTCGATGGCCACCAGAAGTCCTACGATTGTGACTGCAAGGGCTGCCATCTTCAAGACAGTAGGCATTGTCATAACGGGTGTCTTCATGGGGAGGAAGTTTTGCGTAATAATAAGCCCTGCAATGATGCTTCCTCAGGCAAGTCGTTTAATAGAATTAATTACCAGTGGATTATTTTCATTAATTGGGGTTAGGGGCAGGAACCGTGGAGTTCCTATAATTACAAAGTATACTAATCGAAAGCTATATACTGCTGTGAATGAGGTGGCGATTAGTGTAAGAGCTAGGGCCCAGGCGTTAAGATAAGAGGTGTTGAGGGCTTCAATAATTGCGTCTTTCGAGAAGAATCCGGCTAGGAAGGGGGTCCCTGTAAGGGCCAGACTGCCGATGGTGAAGTAGGTCGAGGTGGTAGGCATAATATTGAACAAGCCCCCTATCTTTCGGATATCCTGTTCATCATTTAGGCTATGAATAATTGATCCAGAGCATAGGAACAGCATGGCCTTGAAGAAGGCGTGGGTGGAGATGTGAAGAAATGCTAACTGGGGTTGGTTTAGGCCAATAGTGACCATTATCAAGCCTAGCTGGCTCGATGTTGAAAAGGCTACAATCTTCTTGATATCATTTTGGGTTAAGGCGCAGGTGGCTGTAAACAATGAGGTTAATGCTCCGAGGCAGAGGCATGTTGTTAAAGCCAGGGTATTATTTTCTATAAGAGGATGAAGGCGGATGAGGAGGAAGATACCAGCAACGACTATAGTACTTGAGTGAAGTAGGGCAGACACTGGTGTAGGGCCCTCCATGGCAGACGGGAGCCATGGATGGAGGCCAAATTGGGCTGACTTCCCGGTGGCCGCTAAAATAAGTCCTATTAAGGGAATTGTTATATCGAAGCCTTCTGATAAGGTAAGAATTTGTTGGATTTCTCAGGAGTTAAGATTTATTGCAAATCAAGCTATGGTTATAATGAGTCCAATATCCCCGACTCGGTTATAGATAACAGCCTGAAGGGCTGCTGTATTAGCATCCGCTCGGCCATGTCACCATCCAATAAGTAGGAATGATATAATTCCTACCCCTTCTCATCCAATAAACAATTGAAATATGTTGTTGGCTGTAACTAGAATAATTATGGCTACTAAAAATGTAAGGAGATATTTAAAAAACCGGTCAATGTTAGGGTCAGAGTGCATGTACCATAGTGCAAATTCTAGAATTGATCAGGTAACGTAAAGAGCAATTGGGACGAAAATCAGTGAATAGTGGTCAAATTTAAAGCTGATGTTAATGTCAAATGTCTGAGTATTTATTCATTGCCAGTTCGTGATGATAGCTTCTGTTTTCAGGTTAAGAAACACTATAAGAGGTAAAAGGCTAACAAAAAATGCGGAGCTAACGGCAGTTTTGGATATCTCTGCCATGCTATGTTTCCCCCGGGCAGGATCTAACGTAGTAAGTAGGGGATAAATCAGGATGAAGAAAATTAGGAGGAGGGACGAGTGTACTATCAGTGTCATTTTAGCTTCCACTTGGATTTGCACCAAGAGTTTTTGGTTCCTAAGACCAATGGATGAACTATTATCCTTTGAGAGCACAAGGAAGCCTCGGATTTTAACCGTGGAGGGTAAGGATTAGCAGTACTTACTATTTTCTGTTCTCCCTTGGTGAGTAAGAGGACTTTAACCCCTGTCTTTAGAATCACAATCTAATATTTTGGTTAAACTATACCTACAATAACATCACCCTCACATAAGTTCCGGCTTTGCTACTAGAAGAATAATAGGAGCTAGATGTAGCGTCACTAATAAGTGTTCCCGAGTGTGGAATGGTTGGAGTCCTACAATGTGATTTGGGGTTGGGCCTCGTTGTGACATAAGAAACATATACAGGGAATAACTGGCTGTAATCAATGTTCCTAATCCGGTGAGTAGAATAGTTCATGGGGATCAACCAAATAGGGTTGTAATAATCATGATTTCTCCTATAAGGTTAGGGAGAGGGGGTAGTGCTAAGTTTGCTAGATTAGCGATGAATCATCATACCGCAGCTAGTGGAAAAATCACTTGCAGTCCTCGGGCAAGAATTATTGTTCGGCTATGGGTCCGCTCGTATGCTGTATTGGCCAAGCAAAATAGTGCTGAGGACACGAGTCCGTGAGCAATTATTAAAATGATTGCTCCTGAAAACCCTCACGGGGTTTGAATTAGGATGCCCCCTGCTACTAATCCTATATGGCCTACAGATGAGTAGGCAATTAGCGACTTTAGGTCCGTTTGCCGAAGGCAAATTGACCCAGTCATAATTACACCCCAGAGGGCTAAAATAATAAATGGGTAGGCAAGTTCTTTTGACAGAGGGTCTAGAATTACTATTATTCGTATTATTCCGTAGCCACCCAATTTTAACAGAACTGCCGCTAGCACCATTGACCCCGCTACGGGGGCCTCTACGTGCGCTTTTGGTAATCAAAGGTGGACTCCATATAAGGGCATTTTGACTAAAAATGCAATTAGGCAGCCGGCTCACCAAACTATATGTCCTCAGGAGTTGAGTTGTATAGGTTGCGAATACTGAAGCATAAATATTGATAAGGTACCTGTGGATTGTTGAAGGAGAAGAAGGGCAACTAAGAGTGGGAGTGAACCCGCCAAAGTATAGAACAAGAAGTAGGTTCCTGCGTTGAGGCGTTCGGCTTGATTACCCCATCGGGTAATAATAATAAGGGTTGGAATGAGTGTAGTTTCAAATATAATATAAAACAAAATAATTTCTGTGGCTCCGAAGGCCATAATAAGAAAAGCCTGAAGTGAGGTAAGGAGTATAATATATGAGCGTTGTCGATTGATAGGTTCAGGGTTAATGTGGTTTTGGCTAGCTAGAATCATAAGTGGGAGCAATCAGCATGAGAGTACCAGGAGAGGTGCTGATAATGGGTCTGTAGCCAAATATGCGTTGGAGGAGGTTCACCCGGCTTCAGATGTTCATTTTAATCATACTAAACTTATAAAAGCAATCAAGAGGCTTTGTGTGCCCGCAGTCGTTCACAATCATTTAGGGGAGGCTAGTCAAATTATTGGAAATATTATAATGGTGGGAATTAGTACCTTTAACATTGCAGGAGATTAAGGCTCTGCAGTCGGTCGGTTCCATGGGTACGAGCAGTAGCAACTAGGAGCGCCAGACCCGTGCTAGCTTCACAAGCAGAAAAAGCCAAAAGAAGCATTGGGGCTGTTGAAAATCCAGTGGATTCGAATTGCAGTGTCCATAACGCTAGTGCAATGAACAGGGATAATATTATCCCTTCCAGGCATAGGAGTGCGGAGAGCAGGTGGGTTCGGTGGAATGCTAGACCTATTAGGCCTAGAATAAATGCTGAGCTAAAGCTAAAATGTACGGGGGTCATAAGGGGGTCGTGGAGTTGAACCACAATCTTCTGAGCCGAAATCAGAGGTCTTACTTTGGACTAACTCCCTATTCGGCTCACTCTAAGCCGCCCTGGGCTCATTCATAAATTAATCCCAGGGTTAATAAGATTAGGACTGCTGTTGTCCAGAAGAATGTTTCAGTAGGGCTGTCGAGTTGATCTCCTCATGGTAGTGGGAGGAGGAGAGCAATTTCTAAGTCAAAAAGAAGAAACAGAATTGCTACGAGAAAAAAGCGTAAGGAGAATGGTAGACGGGCGGATCCTAATGGGTCAAATCCGCATTCGTATGGTGATAGCTTCTCTGCGTCCGGGGTTATTTGTGGTAGTCAGAAAGCCACAATGGCTAGGACTGAGGATAAGGTTATTGTAATAATTAAAACGGTTATAATTAAATTCATTATCTTTCCTTGGGGTTTAACCAAGACTGTGTGATTGGAAGTCACTTGTACTAACTTTAATACTAGAAAGATTATGAGCCTCATCAATAGATTGATACGTAAAGGAATAGTCAAACTACGTCAACAAAGTGTCAGTATCAGGCAGCGGCTTCAAAGCCAAAATGGTGTTCAGATGTAAAGTGGTATTGGATTTGGCGGAGGAGGCATACTGCCAGGAAAGTTGATCCAATAATAACATGTAGTCCATGGAACCCGGTAGCCACGAAAAATGTTGAGCCGTATACCCCGTCTGCAATTGTGAAAGGTGCTTCATAATATTCCATGGCTTGTAGAGTGGTGAAGTAGAATCCTAGTAGGATGGTTAGTCCTAAAGATTGAACAGCTTGTTTTCGGTTCCCTTCCATAATGCTGTGATGAGCCCATGTTACTGTGACTCCTGACGCTAATAGTACGGCTGTATTGAGAAGCGGAACTTCAAAGGGGTCCAAGGGGGTGACTCCCGTGGGAGGTCAGCACCCTCCTAATTCGGGTGTTGGCGCTAAGCTTGCATGATAAAAGGCTCAGAAGAACCCAAGAAAAAAGAATACTTCGGAAGTAATAAAGAGAATTATTCCGTACCGTAGCCCTTTTTGTACTGGGGGCGTATGATGGCCTTGAAAGGTCCCTTCTCGGATAATATCACGCCACCATTGGAATATGGTGAGAAGTAGAAGAATTAATCCTAAAGTTATTAATGTTGTTGAATGGAAATGGAATCAAATTGCTAAGCCGGATGTTATTAGCAGGGCAGCAATAGCTCCGGTTAGGGGTCATTGGCTTGGGTCAACTATATGAAAGGCATGTGCTTGGTGGGCCATTAAACGTTTTCTTGAAGATACAGTGTTAAAAGAAGTACAAATACATAGGCTTGAATTATTGCAACTGCAATCTCTAATAGTGTTAATAGTAAAAGAACAGTGGCAGTTAGCACTGCTACTGTTGGTATAATCGGTAAGAGAACAAATACAGCTGTGGCAATAAGTTGAATTAGTAGGTGGCCTGCGGTAAGATTGGCTGTAAGACGAACACCCAGAGCTAATGGTCGAATAAACAAGCTAATTGTTTCGATAATAATTAGTACTGGGATCAGCAGGATGGGAGTTCCTTCTGGTAGAAGATGTCCCAGGGCAACTGTTGGTTGATTTCGCATTCCAATAATTACTGTGGCGAGTCATAATGGTACGGCAAGCCCTATATTAAGTGATAGTTGTGTTGTGGGTGTAAAGGTATATGGTAGTAGGCCCACTATATTTATGGTTATCAAGAAGATTATTAATGAAGCTAACAGTAGTGCTCATTTATGTCCCCCCACGTTCAGCGGGAGTATTAGTTGGCTAGTAAATTGATTAATAAATCAGCCTTGAACAGTAATAAGTCGGTTATTAATTCACCGAGATAAAGGGGCGGGATAGCACACTGAGGGCAATAGAATTGCGAGGGCAATTAATGGGATTCCAAGATATGAAGGACTTGCAAATTGGTCGAAGAAGCTTACTATCATGGTCAGTTTCAGGATTCAGTTTTGTGTTTTTCAGCACCTACCGGGGTTAATTCATTTGGTGTAACATGGTTTAAGACTTTTGTTGGGATGAGAATTAAGAAGACTAATCAGGAGAATACTAAAATTGCGAATCAAGGGCCGGGGTTCAATTGTGGCATTTCACTAGAGGTGGTCGGGAGTCACCAATCTTTGGCTTAAAAGGCCAACGCTTTGTCCAATATTTAGCTTCCTAGCGAGGCGTCTTCTAGTATTAACGAGGATCAGTTTTCGAAGTATTCTAGTGGTACTGCTTCAACTACAATTGGTATAAAGCTATGGTTGGCTCCACAGATTTCGGAGCATTGTCCATAAAATACCCCTGGGCGCGAGGCGATGAAGGCGGTTTGATTAAGTCGTCCTGGGACTGCGTCCATTTTTACACCCAGAGATGGAACAGTTCAGGAGTGTAGTACATCTTCGGCAGAAACTAAGACACGGATGGGTGATTCTATTGGGATAACTATTCGATGGTCCGACTCCAGGAGTCGGAATTGGCCAGGGGTAAGGTCTTGAGTTGGTACTATATAGGAGTCAAAGCCCAGGTTTTCATAGTCTGTATATTCGTAGCTTCAATATCATTGGTGTCCTATTGCTTTAATTGTTAGGTGGGGGTCATTAATTTCGTCTATAAGATAAAGAATGCGTAGAGAGGGTAGGGCAATTAATACTAAAATAACGGCTGGTAGAATGGTTCATACAATTTCGATTTCTTGAGAATCTAAAATATATTTATTAGTAAGCTTAGTAGAGACTATTGCAACAATAATATACAATACTAAGGTGCTAATTAGGAATACAATCATTAGCGCGTGGTCGTGGAAGTGAAGAAGCTCTTCTATAACGGGTGATGCCGCGTCTTGGAATCCCAGTTGTGTTGGATGTGCCATTAAGCTTTGAGCTTAAGACATGTGGGGGTTTAACCCACGACTTCACCTTGACAAGGTGGAATAATTTACATTTTACTAATGTCTTCATAAGGAAGTGGCAGAGTGGTTATGCGGCTGGCTTGAAACCAGCATACGGGGGTTCAATTCCTCCCTTTCTCGTTAGTTTGATTGAATTTGAACGAATGCTGGTTCCTCAAATGTGTGATAAGGAGGAGGGCAGCCGTGAAGTCATTCCACGTTTGTCATTGTTAATTCTACAGACAGCACTTCTCGTTTAGCGGCGAAGGCTTCTCATAAAATAAATAGGAATATGATTACAGCTACTAGAGAAATTAGTGACCCGATGGATGACACTGTATTTCATAGGGCATAGGCGTCTGGGTAATCAGAGTATCGTCGTGGTATACCTGCTAGGCCAAGGAAGTGTTGTGGAAAGAATGTAAGGTTTACCCCAATAAATATAACCGCGAAGTGGACTTTTGTTCAGGTGCTATGAAGGGTATATCCGCTTAGTAGAGGAAATCAGTGCACAAAGGCTGCTATAATAGCAAACACAGCACCTATTGATAAGACATAGTGGAAATGGGCAACCACATAATAGGTGTCATGAAGGACAATGTCGAGTGACGAGTTGGATAAAACAATTCCTGTTAGTCCGCCAACTGTAAATAGGAAAATGAAGCCAAGAGCCCACAGTAGAGGTGTTTCTCATTTGATGGATCCCCCGTGAAGGGTGGCTAGCCAGCTAAATACCTTTACGCCTGTTGGGATCGCAATAATTATTGTTGCAGATGTAAAGTATGCACGAGTGTCCACGTCTATACCAACAGTGAACATATGGTGGGCTCATACAATAAAGCCCAGAAGACCAATAGCCATTATGGCCCAGACTATGCCTATGTAACCAAATGGTTCTTTCTTGCCAGAATAATAAGCTACAACATGAGAAATAATTCCAAATCCTGGAAGGATAAGAATATAGACTTCCGGGTGGCCAAAGAATCAGAATAGATGTTGATAAAGGATAGGGTCCCCCCCTCCTGCTGGATCAAAGAATGTAGTGTTGAGGTTACGGTCTGTAAGAAGTATTGTAATCCCGGCGGCTAAGACAGGGAGGGATAGGAGAAGCAGTACGGCCGTTACAAGTACGGATCAAACGAATAAGGGGGTTTGGTATTGGGAGATGGCTGGAGGCTTTATGTTAATAGTTGTAGTAATGAAATTGATGGCCCCTAAGATTGATGAAACACCTGCTAGATGTAGTGAAAAAATTGTAAGGTCTACTGATGCTCCAGCATGGGCTAGATTACCTGAAAGAGGCGGGTATACCGTTCATCCTGTTCCGGCTCCAGCTTCAACTCCAGAAGAAGCTAATAATAATAGGAATGAGGGTGGTAGTAATCAGAAGCTTATGTTATTTATCCGCGGGAATGCTATGTCCGGAGCTCCAATTATTAGTGGCACGAGCCAGTTTCCGAACCCGCCAATAAGAATTGGCATTACTATAAAGAAGATTATTACGAAGGCGTGGGCAGTAACGATAACATTATAAATTTGATCATCACCTAGAAGCGACCCAGGTTGGCTTAGCTCAGCCCGAATAAGGAGGCTTAAAGCGGTTCCCACTATTCCGGCTCAGGCACCAAATACAAGATAAAGGGTGCCAATGTCTTTGTGGTTGGTAGAGAAGAATCAGCGTGTGATTGCCACAGGTAGGGTAGCCGAGCGTTTAGGCGGTGGGTTGTAGCCCCGAAGACAGAGGTTTAAGTCCTCTTCCTATCAGCCCTGTGGTGAGAACACATTGGATTGCAAATCCGAAGACGTAGATTAATACTCTGCCGGGGCTTTCCCCGCCTTACTGAAGGCGACGGCGGGGAAAGTAGATGGATGCTCGCTGGCTTGAGCGCTTAGCTGTTAACTAAGAGTTTGTAGGATCGAGGCCTTCCCATCTAGTAAGGCCTTAGCTTAATAAAAGTGTCTGATTTGCAATCAGTGGATGCAAGTTAATCCCTTGTAGGCCTTATCAGGGGCTAGAAGATTTTCACTTCTACTTAAAGCTTTGAAGGCTCTTGGTCTAATGTTATCCTAAGCCCCTAGGTGGTGAGCACTAGGATGGTTGGGGTTATGGGCAGCAATCCAAGGGCAGCGACAGTAAAAATGGCAAGGGGGAGGGAGGTTTGTGTTGTATAGGCCCGTCAGGGGGTGGTTGAGGTTGCTGTGTTAGGGGAAATGGTAAGGGTTATTGCGTAACACAGTCGTAAATAGAAGTACAGACTAATGAGTGCGGCGAGGGCTATAATTGTGGCGATAATAGGAAGATCTTGCTTGCCAAGTTCTTGCAGAATTATTCACTTTGGCATAAACCCGGTGAGGGGTGGGAGGCCCCCTAGGGAGAGTATGACAAGGGCAGCCGCTGATGTCAGTACGGGACTTTTTGATCAGGCTGTTGCTAGCGTACTTACTTTAGTTGACAATAGTATTTTCAGGGTAAGGAATGCTGCCGAGGTCATAATAATGTACGTCGTCAGGGCAAGTACAGTAAGGTGAGGGGCATACTGGATCACAATTACCATCCAGCCTATATGGGCAATTGAAGAGTATGCTAAGATTTTACGTAGTTGGGTTTGGTTCAGTCCGCCCCAACCGCCCACTAATGTGGATATAATCCCTAGCGTTGTAAGTAGCATGGGGTCAACGGTTTGTGCTACTTGAATAATTAGTGCAAGTGGGGCAAGCTTTTGTCAGGTAGACATGATTAGGCCCGTTAACAAGTCTAATCCTTGTAGAACCTCTGGTATCCAAAAGTGTATTGGTGCGAGTCCAATCTTGAGTGCAAGAGCAGCTGTAAATATTGTGCTGGCAACGGGACTTGAAAGGTTGTTGATGGTCCATTCACCTGTTAATCAGGCATTCGTAGTGCTTGCAAACAAGATCATAGCCGCTGCAGTGGCTTGGGTTAAGAAGTACTTGGTAGTTGCCTCCACTGCGCGGGGATGATGGTGTTGTGCCATAAGAGGGGTAATCGCTAGCGTATTAATTTCTAAGCCCATTCAGGCCAGGAGCCAGTGAGAACTGGCGAAAGTTAAGGTGGTGCCCAGTCCCAGACTAGAGAGTAGAGCTGTAAGTACGTATGGATTCATTGGTGGGGGAAGGAGTTTAACCGTCATGTTCGGGGTATGGGCCCGAAAGCTTTGTTAGCTGACCCCGCCTGTAGAAAGTGGTGTAAAGGAAGCACCAAGAGTTTTGATCTCTTGAGTATGGGTTCAATTCCCTTCTTTCTAGGAATTGAGGGGATTTTAACCCCCGTAAATCACTCTATCAAAGTGGTCCTTGGGCTCTCAGGCACAATTCCAAACTATAGTTGTGGGGGGAGCCCCGCTAGTGCGATGGGTAGGGCAGTGTGCCATAATACAAAAGCAAGTGTGATGGGAAGAAAGTTTTTTCACACAAGATGTATAAGCTGATCGTACCGGAATCGTGGATAGGAGGCTCGCACCCATAAAAACACAATGGATAGGAGTGCAGCTTTGGCCATAAGATTGATGGTTGTAAGTTCAGGGATGTTGGGAATGTGTGAGGCCCCTAGGAAGAGTACAGCCGAAAGAGTATTTATGAGTAGGATGTTGGCGTACTCAGCCAAGAAGAATAGCGCAAAGGGGCCGCCTGCATATTCTACATTAAACCCGGAGACGAGCTCCGACTCCCCTTCAGTGAGGTCAAAGGGTGACCGGTTAGTTTCAGCTAGTGTTGAAATATACCATATTGCGGCTAAGGGTCAGGCGGGGACAAATAATCAAATACTCTCTTGGGCAGAATTAAACGTTTGGAGGGTATAACCCCCAGAAAAAATAATTGTGGATAGAAGGATTAATCCTAGACTTACTTCATAGGAGATTGTTTGGGCCACGGCCCGTAGGGCTCCAATTAGTGCGTATTTTGAATTCGAGGCTCAGCCTGATCCAAGGATTGAATATACTGCAAGGCTCGAGAGAGCTAGAATAAACAAGATCCCCAGGTTAAGATCCGTAATGGGGAGGGGCATAGGCATTGGTGCCCATAGGGTCATGGCAAGGGTTAAGGCAAGCATGGGGGTAGCTAGGAATAGAAAGGGGGACGATGCGGATGGTCGAATGGGTTCTTTGATGAAGAGTTTAACTCCATCGGCGATGGGCTGCAGGAGACCGTAGGGCCCTACAATGTTTGGTCCCTTTCGTAGTTGCATGTACCCTAGTACTTTCCGTTCAACTAATGTTAGGAAGGCCACTGCCAGAAGTACAGGAACGATGTAGGCTAGGGGATTAATCAGGTGGGTAATTAAGATGTTTATCATGAACTGGGAAGAGGACTTGAACCTCTGGTTAAAAGGGCTTAGGCCTTTCGCAATTTACCATGCTCTGCCACCCCAGTATGTCCTTATTTTGGCCAGCTGGGGTTTTGGCCCTCCCTTTACTTTATTTATTTGTTTTCATAAATTAGGGGTGGGGCGTACCTCAAGCATGGGCCCCCCTTCTTCGATCCTTTCGTACTAGAAGAAGTAGCGTTACAGATAGAAACTGACCTGGATTGCTCCGGTCTGAACTCAGATCACGTAGGACTTTAATCGTTGAACAAACGAACCCTTAATAGCGGCTGCACCATTAGGATGTCCTGATCCAACATCGAGGTCGTAAACCCCCTCGTCGATATGGACTCTGGGAGAGGATTGCGCTGTTATCCCTAGGGTAACTTGGTTCGTTGATCGGCTTTGTTAGCCGGATCATGATTGGTCAGATGTTCTGCGGCTTAGAGATGTCTCTCTTAGCTTTAGGATGTTTTCCCAGTCCACCTGGAGGCTCTTTTTTCCTCCGTGGTCGCCCCAACCGAAGGTAAAAAATCATTACCCACAAAGTTTCTGCTTTTTATTAAGTTGCTTGACGTGGCTGATTTTTGTACCTTAAGCTCCAAAGGGTCTTCTCGTCTTGTATTATTACACCCGCTTCTGCACGGGTAGATCAATTTCACTGACTGGAGGGGGGAGACAGTTAAGCCCTCGTTTAGCCATTCATACAGGTCTCCATTTAAGAGACAAGTGATTGCGCTACCTTTGCACGGTCAAAATACCGCGGCCGTTGAACTTGTAGTCACTGGGCAGGCTGGACCTCCTATACTTGGTTGCGTTGCAGGAGGCGATGTTTTTGGTAAACAGGCGAGGCTTGTGTTTGCCGAGTTCCTTTCCCTTCTTTTAGTCTTTCCTTTAATAGCACGCCAGTGTGGGGGTAACGATGGGTTAATTGTGGGTTTTTCCTGGTTTTGTTATAATACACATTACTCTCTCGGGTTGAGTTCGTTAATTGCCAATGGTTGGTCCGGTTTGGCTTACACTTGTGCTTGGAGAAGGGCTGGCCTTCTTGTTACTCATTTTAGCATAGTCTCTCCCATGTGGGCATGGGCTGGCCTAATAATATTTAGGGGAGTAAGATTTCTTGTCGGAATAATAAACTTATTTCTGTCTGAGCTTTAACGCTTTCTGTTTAGATGGCTGCCTTTAGGCCCACTAGAACAGGATGTCTTATGTATTATGATCTTTATCCTCCTGGAAAGGTTGTGTCCTTTGTTAAAGGGGCTGTACCCCCTTTAACTAACTCTCATATATTTCCCTCTAATATCTTTTTATATTTTTTGATTCAGGGAGTACGAGGCTGAACTTCTATTCACTTCTTAGGCAACCAGCTATCACCAAGTTCGGTAGGTCTATCACCTCTACCCGGAGCTCTTCCCACTCTTTTGCCACAGAGACGGGTTGGCCCTTAATAGGCTGTCTCGGGGTAGCTCACTTGGTTTCGGGGTTTCAAACTAAAGGTCTCTTTGCTTGGGTATACTGGCTAAATCATGATGCGAAAGGTACAAGATTTAATCTTTGCTTTTTGGTGCTTATATAAGTTATTTCACTTCTCTTTCAGCTTTCCCTTGCGGTACTTTTTCTATTGCTCCGGGTGTAACCTTTTCTGTCGCCCATACTAAGGTAAAAGAATGATTTAATTTTTGGTGTTAGGCTTATTTTGTTTTATTTACATTGTTTAGTTATTGGGTAATTGAGCTAGCTGTTTGGCTCAGGGTGATCCAACTTGCATGGATGTCTTCTCGGTGTAAGTGAGATGCTTGACTGACTCAGCCACACCCTGGGTTTTATCCAAGTGCACCTTCCGGTACACTTACCATGTTACGACTTGCCTCCCCTTGTCAGTGCTATTGTGTTATCTATCTTCGATGCGTTTTGACGGGGGAGAGTGACGGGCGGTGTGTACGCGTCTCAGAGCCGGGTTCAAAGGGACACTCTATTTCCCTTTTACTACTAAATCCTCCTTCAAGCACTATTTCACAGTGCATATCCGTAATATTCTGTGGCAGAAAATGTAGCCCATTTCTTCCCACCTCATGCGCTACACCTCGACCTGACGTTCTGGGCTGTGCCCATTTTGCTTACTTTGTACCCTTCACAGGGTAAGCTGACGACGGCGGTATATAGGCTGGGTTGGCTAGAAGTGGTGAGGTTAGACGGGGGTTATCGGTTCTAGAACAGGCTCCTCTAGGGGGGTCTGAGACACCGTCAGGTCCTTTGGGTTTCAAGCTGATGCTCGTAGTACCCTGGCGGGCATCTCATTGTACTCAGATGCCTAAGTTTACGGCTGAGCATAGTGGGGTATCTAATCCCAGTTTGTTTCTCAGCTTTCGTGGGGTCAGGTTGGTTATTAAAGCTACTTTCGCATATAGGACCTCGGACACCCAGAAGCGTATGACGGCCAAGGGGCCATTTGGCTTTAAAAATTATGTTCACCCTTAACCACCCTTTACGCCGTTAAAATATCAACTAGGGCCTCTCGTCTAACCGCGGTGGCTGGCACGAGTTTTACCGGCCCAATATAACGTTAACTGAGTCAAGCTTTCACTTATGGCTTAATATTTATCACTGCTGAATACCCTTGGGGGTGTGGCTCGGCTAGGCGTCCTGGGCTAATACTTGTGCCTGATGCCCGCTCCTCGTCCCCGGGGAGGGGGATTGAGGGCATATTCACTGGGTTGCGGAGACTTGCATGTGTAAGTTGGGCTAGAGCTGATAATAAGGGCGGGACCATGCCTTTGTGCACGCGGAGTTTCTTAGGTCTCATCTTAGCATCTTCAGTGCTATGCTTTATATTAAGCTACGCTAGC